TTGTAAGAGATCCGCTACAGAACGAATACGTTTATTTTTCAAATGATTCATATCGTCAAGTGTACCCATTCCGAATTTCATTCCAATCAAATGATCCGCAGCTGCCAATATATCTCGCGGTAACAAAAATGTATTGTTCTGAGGTATATCAAGATTCAGTCTCCGATTCATATTTTGTCGACCAATCCTTCCTAATTCACATCTTTGTTGAAAGAATTTCTTTTGTAATTCCTTACATAAGGATTCAGAAAATACCGGATCTCCGCCTACACAAGAAAATTGTTGATAGAACTCCAAAATGGCATTTTCTTTTGACCCAATTTTTTTTTTCTCTTTATCATTCAGGAAAGACAAGAAAATCTCAGGATAGCAAACATTCTCTAGAATTTCTCTTAGATTCGAACCCATAGCTGATGATAGAACTAGAATAGATATTTTCTGTTTCCTACTCACACGAGCCCATATCCTTGCTTTTCTATCAATCTCTAATTCTAATCTTCCCCCCCAATCTGATATTATGGTGCCGGTATAGACGGAAATTCCGTTATGGTCCAATTCTGACCGGTAATAGATACCGGGACTTTGTAATATTTGATTGATCACAATTCTGTATATTCCATTTACTATAGAAGTTCCCAGGGAATTCATTAAAGGAATGTTTCCAATAAAAATAGTTTGTTCTTGCATATCCCTACTGGTTTTCCAAATTAATCCCGCGGATACATATAATTCAGAAGAATATGTGAGTAATTCATATACAGCATCTCTTTCTTTTATCAAAGGTTCTACCAATTGATATGTTTCCACAAATAATTGAAATTCAATTTCTTGATCTGTATCTTCAATTTTTGGAAACTTATAAAGTTCTTCTGTTAAGCCCTGATCAATGAATCTACAAAATCCTTCAAATTGTATCTGATTAAAACCGGGTATTGTAGACATTCCCTCATTTCCATCCCCGAGCATTTTGAATTTCCTATTAATCGAAAAAATTCCATTAGTGACCCATTCTTCATCAAATCATATGGATTGATCTAGCAATGATGGAATTTCTATTGTGTTTACTGAATCACATGAAATTTTAACCAACTCCATATATGTAATGTATAAAATGCATCTGAACGGAGGAAAAAAGAGAATTTTATACTCAAAATTGGAATTTGTAACAGGTACAAATGTAAAGGAATTGATAAATGCCACTTAGACTTATGGACTTTTGTCTAGAATCTCAAAAAAAGTGATTCAATTTCTACCATTTTTATGATATTACATATTCCAATCCTATTGGATACCAAAAAAAGAAATGGATTCGAGATTTGATCTGTTCGATGAGATAAAGAGATAATAACCATCAACTCTCTATTTTTGTTTGATGTTTTTTGAGCACGCATGGATCTTTTTCGTGGATTCTATCTATTGTTCAACAAACAACAAAGAATTCTCATAAAAGAAAGACCTTTTTACCTATTTTTTAGTAGAATATGATTGAAGTGCATAACATAATAAGAGGGCTTGTATTTATTAAACATGTGTAGAGAGCTATATTGATTTCCTCCCTTATTGCGGTTCTATTCGGGAAAACGCTATATAAAAATTTCTATTTTCTATTCAATCTATTCAATGAAAAATTGAAGGACTACCATGAATTTCCTGAGAATTGCCTATAGGCATCATATATAGATAAGATACCCTAGAACAATTTATGTTCTGGGGTTTACATATACTTCTATCTGCTGTTATAATTTCAATTGGAAAGGATTTTTTTTATTGAAAAGAATCAATACTGATTAGTTATGTATCAATTTCTATTTTCTTATATAATGAAAAGACCACTTTTCAAAAACAATTTTCGATTCAAATCCAAGAATCCTTTATGAATTTACAGCCCCATTTAATAGTTAATGGTTCCAATTTGTCCCGCATTTTTGATTTTCAATATAAAAGAGAGGGAAAGTTTTTAGATACAAGATGAAAGTACAATAAAAAAAAGAAGTTTAGTAATTCCTCCACCCCAAGCAAAGGGGGAATCTTTTCATCTATTTCATATGGTATCATTTTGGCGGCATGGCCGAGCGGTAAGGCGGGGGACTGCAAATCCCTTTTCCCCAGTTCAAATCCGGGTGTCGCCTGATTAACAAAAACTCGAAATCCCTTATTTTTTTTTTTGATATAACTCGCTGAATTTTTCCTGAGCAGAATCAAACGGAGAAAGGGGACCCTTGATACTTGCTCGATTCTAAACATCTGGAAGTTCGGTTCTCTATAGCTAAAGTGCTGTAAATCCTTGCCTCTAGGATTCAAGGATATAGTAGTGGAAGGACTTTTATATAAAGATTTACCAATTCCCTTCCACTACTAATGTAGTGTTTTAATTACTAGGTTTTGAATTAGATTGGATAGTCCGACGAAAAATCTAATTAGTGGTTGTAGAAAGGGCTGAAGATACTTTCTATACAGACTCATGGCAGTCTCTAAGTATTGAGGCATTCAATAAATATTGCATTCGATGGAAAATTGGCTTTTCTATATCAAATGCAAAAATCCATTCTTTCTTTTCAATAAACCCTAGTCAAGAATGGAATAGACCGCCCCCCGATTCTACTAGAAAAATCATATCCTCTAAGAACTTGTTAGAAGCGAATTTCTTGGATCCTTTCATCAACGGTGTTGGGTCAGAATCCCTTTTTGACTCTGCGCCAGTGATTCCACTATTATTAGTGAACAATAATGGAATAATTCCTTCATAGATATAGGGGACATAATTTACATGGATATAGTAAGTCTTGCTTGGGCTGCTTTAATGGTAGTCTTTACATTTTCCCTTTCACTGGTAGTATGGGGAAGAAGTGGACTCTAGAGGTACTACTAATTGAGTTGAGGAATCAACCGTATCGATTCTTTTCTAGATCGTTTTGCAAAGTCTTTTTATTTTATTTTCTTTTTATTTGTTTACCTCTTTCCCTTTACTGGTCAAAGAGAAAAAAAGTTCTGTTATGAAGTAGATACGCACCTTGTATGGGAAATAAGATATACATAGCGGTTGTTCAAAGAGAGACTGCGCATAATAAGATCTTACCTTGGGTAAGTCACATATAGCGCACTTACTTTATCACTTGTTTTCTTATTTTATTTGAAAAATTGTATTTCTGCTTTGTTGACTCATTTCATATCATGACTCAAGAGTTAAAAATGATGGATTTTAGCCTTTCTTTTCAAAATCAGAAGAAATTCCCAGAGAACCTTTTGGATCATCCGTTAACTGTTCGATCAATTACTTCTTCGGAATGCTAAAAGAAAATCGAGTAATTTTCTTTTATTAATATACGCCCATACCATTTATCCTCGTTGATTCTTTCGATGGATACCGAAATTCCTATTGAAAATAATCTGAAATCTAGGAACTAGAACCGTAATATTAAGAATTGCCTTTCGATTGATTATTGTAGATGAAGTAAAGAAATAGAATCGTAATGCTATGTACATTACCTATATCCATACGTATGTCAAGAAGATATATATATTAAATTAATCTATATTAATCCTGTATTTTTATATAGTATATATAGTACAACTTGTTACATTACAATAATAGCTAGTATGGTAGAAAGAAATATATGAATCTTTCTACCATACTAGCTATCGGATCTCATAGAATACTATACCGCCGATTCTAGTCCGCCAATTTCATTTAAGACACGAGATGAAAATCCTTTTTTTTCTTCAATCATTGACTAAGAAAAGAAGTTCAAGTTTGATTCAAATTAATCACTTTGACTGACTGTTTTTACGTATATGATAAGTAAAAACGCAGTAGGAACTAGAATGAAAAGTGCAGTAGCAATAAATGCGAGAATATTTACTTCCATAATCTCATTGTTTTTTTTTATTTGGCAATAACTCGGGATTTAATCCCATAGAGATGATAAATCTTTCGCCCGTCGATTCAATGGGATGAATTACACCTCGATGATATTGAATCGGATCAATATCATGAATAACAATATCTGAGCTATCAAATCAATTCATCGTCGAGAATTGAATAGTATAACATAGGAAGATCTTTTATCCATACCGAATACAAAATTAGATTCCTGATCCAACCCCTTTATTTTTCTTTTGTATTTGGATTTCTCCTTCTTTTCCATTCTTGTTTTTCTATAACCTATCGCTATCGCCTTTCTAATACAATTATTTGCTTAAGTATCATTTAACCGCCCTTACATTTCCATTGGTTACAAACAAAACCAAACAAAGAATAGAAGCGAAATAGAAAAGAAGGGGTTAAGTACTTTTTTTAATGATCTAATTTTTGTGGAAAACAAATAAGTATGATAAAAATAAGTACAAGTATAAGGGATAAAAAAAGATCTAATCTTCTATTACACGCATCGGGAGCAATCGCAAAAGTTAGACCTAGTACGTTTTCGGTATCCCTTTCACATTCAAATGGAGAAATGAATTAATGTATTTTTTATTGGATTTGATTCCGTCGGGACTGACGGGGCTCGAACCCGCAACTTCCGCCTTGACAGGGCGGTGCTCTGACCAATTGAACTACAATCCCAGGGAAATAAAGTGTAGAGTGTACATACTCTTCTGATTGCATGGAAACCATTTCTATTTAGATTAGAATCGCCGTCTTGTAACTGTAACAGAGGCGCGAGTGATATATTGCTATCTATATGGGTGGGTACTTTAGTGAGAGCAATATGGATTACTAGTAATCCATTCGTTATTTCCAAATCAAGTGATAATCCATTTTTCAACGAAAAGAAGAAAAAAACTTTTTTTCTTTTCTCTTTTCCTTACACTTAATACTTAGAAATCCTGATAGGAAATTGGGTTGTTAGCAAAATTCGAATTTGTAGGAACAAATAAATAGAACAGAGCAAATAAAGCGGTAGGGATATATGAAAAAATTGGACTTTTTTTTATTCTTCCGTAGCCGGAATTTATGAAGAACAAATAGTCTATATCATTTCATGGTGGATCCGCGAATT